TGAGATTCGTTCAAGAAGAGCCAAACGTGTAGTAATTTTTACTGATGACTCAGAGAATGCCGATGCTTATACGGATACCAAGAATACTAATAATTCTGATGAAAAAGATGAATTAGCTTTAATACGTTATTCACAACAACCGGATTTTCGGCGAGACATAATCAAAGGATCTAGACGCGCTCAAAGACGTAAAACTGTTAATTGGAAAATCTTTCAAGCAAGGGCACATTCTCCTCTTTTTTTGTACAAAATTGACAAACCCTCTTTCTTTTCTTTTGATATTTTCGAGCCAATGAAAATCTTTTTTCTAAATTGGATGTGGAAAAAAAAAAATACGGAATTGAGAATTTCGGATTATACAGAGGAAAAGAAAAAAGAGATTAAGAAAAAAGAGGAAGAAAGGCGTCTAGAAATAGCAGAAGCCTGGGATAACATTCTATATGCTCAAGCAATAAGAGGTTTTTTATTAGTAACCCAATCGATTATTAGAAAATATATTCTATTACCCTCATTGATAATAACTAAAAATATCGTTCGTATACTATTATTTCAATCTGCCGAATGGTCAGAGGATTTAAAGGATTGGAATAGAGAAATGTATATTAAATGCACCTATAATGGCGTTCCATTATCCGAAACAGAATTTCCGAAAAACTGGCTAACTGAGGGTATTCAAATAAAGGTCCTTTTTCCTTTTCGTCTGAAACCTTGGCACAGATACAGATCTAAGCTACGATCCCCTCAAAAGGAAAAGGATCCAATGAAAAAAAAAGTGAAAAAAATGGATTTCTTCTTTTTAACAGTTTTGGGAATGGAAGTAGAATTGCCTTTTTCTTCTTCTCCCCGACCCCGAAACCGACGTTCGTTTTTTGATCCCATTTTTAAAGAACTTAAAAAAAAAATAAAAATTTGGAAAAATAATTTTTTTCTATTTCTAAAAATATTAAACGAAAGAACAAAATTTTTTCTAAATATCGCAAAAGAAAGAGCACAATGCATCATCCAAAGTATTCTCAAAAGGATTCTATTTCTAAAAGAAAAAATAAAAAAACTATCATTATCAAATCTTTTATTGATATTTGGATTGAGAAAAATATATGAATTGAATGAAATTCAAAAAGATTCAACAAAAAGTAAGAGTAATCCAATGATTTACGAATCCACCATTCCAATTCAATCTATTAATTGGACAGACTGTTCATTGACAGAAAAAAAAATAAAAGATCTGAATGATAGAACAAAGAAAATCATAAAACAAATAGAAAAATTTAAAAAAGACAAGAAAAAGGGTTCAGAGAGAAATATTTGTTCTAAGAAAACAACTTATGATGATAAAAGATTAGAATTACAAAAAAATATTTGGCAGATATTACAAAAAAGAAATGTTCGATTATTCCGCAAATCACATTATTTTTTTCAATTTTTCATAGAAAGGGTATATATAGATATCTTTCTATGTATCATTAATATTCCTAGAATCAATGTACAACTTTTTCTTGAATCAACAAAAAAAATTCTTAATAAATACATTTACAATAATGAAGCAAATGAAGAAAGAAAAAGAAGTGATAAAAAAAAGAAAAGTCTAATTCACCTTATTTCTACTATAAGAAAATCAATTTGTAATATTAGGAATATGAATTCACAGAATTCTTGTGACGTATCCTCTTTGTCACAAGCATATGTATTTTACAAATTATCACAAACCCAAGTTATTAACTTATATAAGTATAAATTAAGATCCATTTTTGAATATGATGGAACACCTCTTTTTCTTAAGAATGAAATAAAGGATTATTTTTTTGGAGTACAAGGAATATCTCATTCCAAATTAAAACAAAAGAGCGCTCCCAATTCTGTAATGAATCAATGGACAAATTGGTTAAAAGGTCATTATCAATACGATTTATCTCAGAATGGATGGTCTAGATTAGTATCCCAAAAATGGCGAAATAAAATGAATGAAGGCCATGTGGCTCAAAATAAGGATTTAACCAAATATCATTCATATGAAAAAAACGGATTAATTCTTTACAAAAAACAAGAAATAGACTCATTAACAAATAAAAAAAAAAAAATGAAAAAACAATATGGGTATGATCTTTTATCATATAAATCTATTAATTATGCGGATAAGAAGGACTCATATATTTATGGATATAGATCATCATTCCAAGCAAATAATAACCAAGCGATTTCTTATAATTCCAACACGTGTAAAAAAGAGAAATTGGATATGACGGGTGATATTCCTATCAAGAATTATATAGTAGAAGATTCTATTCCAGATATGGAAAAAAATCTGGATAGAAAGTGTTTTGATTGGAGAATTCTGAATTTTTGTCTTAGAAATAAAGTGCATTTTGGGGGTTCGATCGATACCGATTATTATTTTACGCTTCATCAAGAAATCAACTCATTCAATCAAAAAAAAAACCTTTTTGATTGGATGGGAATGAATGTAGAAATACTAAATCGTTCCATAGCGAATCGGGAATCTTTTTTCTTCTCTAAAATTTTAATATTTTATAATGCATATACGAGTAACCCATGGATCATACCAATCAAATTCCTTTTTTTCAATTTTAATGTAAATAAAAATGTTAGTGAAAAGAAAAACATCACGGAAAAGAAAAAAATAGATATTTTTAGACGGTGGAAAAAAAAAAAATATCTTGAATTAGAGTTAGAGACTCGAAATAAAGAAAAAACGGAATATGCAAGTCGACTAAATCTTGAAGCATCCCTTTCAAACAAAGAAAAAGATGTTAAAGAAGATTATGCAGGACCCGACATAAAAAAGGGTGTAAAAAAAAATAAATACACGAATAACATCGAAGCAGAACTTAATTGCTTCCTAAGAAGCTATTTGCTTTTTCAATTGAACTGGCGTAATTGCTTAAATGAAAGAATAATGAATAATATCCAAGTATATTGTCTCCTGCTTAGACTGAAAAATCTAAAAGAAATTGCTATAGCCTCTATTCAAAGAGGAGAACTAAGTCTAGATATTATGAAAATTCAGAATCAGAAGGATTTCACTCTTACAGAATTGAATAAAAATACGGAATTGATGAAAAAAGGAATATTGAGTATCGAACCAATTCGTCTGTCTAGAAAAAACCATGAACAATTTAATATGTATCAAACCATAGGCCTTTCGTTGATTCATAAGAGAAAGCACCAAATTAATCAAAGATACCGAGAAAAAAGCTACGTTGATAAGAAAAATTTGGATAAATCCATTAAGAAATCCATTACAAGAACAAGAGATCAAAAGCTGACTGAAAATAAAGAAAAAAATAATTATGATTTGCTTGTTCCTGAAAATATTTTATCCGCTAGACGTCGTAGAGAATTGAGAATTCTAATTTGTTTGAATCCTAGGAATAGAAATAGTGTGCATAGAAATACGGCATTTTACAATGAGAATAAAGTGAATAATTGCTGTCAAGTTTTGGCTACAAGTAAAGATCTTGATAGAGATAAAAAAAAACTAATTAATTTAAAGTTATTTCTTTGGCCAAATTATCGATTAGAAGATTTAGCTTGTATGAATCGCTATTGGTTTGATACCAATAATGGCAGCCGTTTCAGTATGGTAAGGATACATATGTATCCGCGATTGAAAATTCGTTAATCTACATTTTTATTTTTTTTCTATTTCTCGTAACATATCGGGTACGCGAAAACAAATAGATGCACATACGCATTGTCTTACCCTCTATTCTGAGGCACGATACTAATTCAATGATATATCCTATCCATTAGATCTATAAATGAATCAACAAAATCTTCTTATTTGAAGTCTACAATTTTGCTTTTGTGAATGCATAAATATAGTATTTTTTGTATACCTATTTGAATTGGGTTGATTAATCAAAATTTATTTGAAAAATAAAATAAGGAATTCTTAAGAAAATTAAGATTATTGTATATACCAAATTGAAAACGAGTGTCATATTATTATTACTGATCAATAAAAATATCTAGACTCTATAAAAGGATAAGGAGGGAAAGACAAGCTTTCATTTTTTTATGGTAAAAAAATCATTTATACCCGTTATTTCAGAAGAAAAAAAAGAAGAAAACCCGGGATCGATTGAATTTCAAGTATTCAATTTCACCAATAAGATACGAAGACTTACTTCACATTTGGAATTGCACAGAAAAGACTATTTATCTCAAAGGGGTTTACGTAAAATTCTGGGAAAACGGAAACGACTCCTGTCTTATTTGTCAAAGAAAAATGGAATACGTTATAAAAGATTAATTAATCAGTTGGATATTCGAGAGCCACAAACTAATTAATTTGAAGAGTCATTTTGAATTATTCGATTTATTAGATCTTGAATTTTGATGAACTAATTTTTGTTTTAAGCAATTCGTGGAAGAATGAATCGAGGAAAAACCTATGAATGCCCCAGCTACAAGAAAAGACCTCATGATAGTCAATATGGGTCCTCACCATCCATCAATGCATGGTGTTCTTCGACTTATTGTTACTCTAGATGGTGAGGATGTTATTGATTGTGAACCAATATTGGGTTATTTACATAGAGGGATGGAAAAAATTGCAGAAAACCGAACAATTGTACAATATCTGCCTTATGTAACACGTTGGGATTATTTAGCTACTATGTTCACAGAAGCAATAACCGTAAATGGGCCGGAACAGTTAGGAAATATTCAAGTACCTAAAAGAGCCAGCTATATTCGAGTAATTATGTTGGAGTTGAGTCGTATAGCTTCTCACCTACTATGGCTGGGACCTTTTATGGCAGATATTGGTGCACAAACCCCTTTCTTCTATATTTTCAGAGAAAGAGAATTAATATATGATCTATTCGAAGCTGCCACAGGTATGAGAATGATGCATAATTTTTTTCGTATCGGAGGGGTAGCGGCTGATCTACCTCATGGCTGGATAGATAAATGTTTGGATTTCTGCGATTATTTTTTAACAAGGGTTGTTGAATATCAAAAACTTATTACGCGAAATCCCATTTTTTTAGAACGGGTTGAGGGAGTAGGCATTGTTGGTGGAGAGGAAGTAATAAATTGGGGTTTATCAGGACCAATGCTTCGGGCTTCCGGAATACAATGGGATCTACGTAAAGTTGATCATTATGAATGTTACGAGGAATTTGATTGGGAAGTTCAATGGCAAAAAGAAGGAGATTCATTAGCTCGTTATTTAGTACGAATTGGTGAAATGGTAGAATCCATAAAAATTATTCAACAGGCTCTGGAAGGAATTCCGGGAGGGCCATATGAGAATTTAGAAATCCGCAGCTTTGATAGAGAAAAGGATCCAGAATGGAATGATTTTGAATATCGATTCATTAGTAAAAAGCCGTCTCCGACTTTTGAATTACCGAAACAAGAACTTTATGTGAGAGTTGAAGCCCCAAAGGGAGAATTAGGAATTTTTCTAATAGGGGACCAGAATGGTTTTCCTTGGAGATGGAAAATTCGTCCCCCGGGTTTTATCAATTTGCAAATTCTTCCTCAGTTAGTTAAAAGAATGAAATTGGCTGATATTATGACAATACTAGGTAGCATAGATATCATTATGGGAGAAGTTGATCGTTGAAATGATAATTGATACAACAGAAGTACAAGATATCAATTCTTTTTCCAGATTGGAATCTTTAAAAGAGGTCTATGGAATTCTATGGATACTTGTCCCTATTTTGACTCTTGTATTGGGAATCACAATAGGTGTGCTAGTGATTGTATGGTTAGAAAGAGAAATATCCGCAGGGATACAACAGCGTATTGGACCTGAATACGCCGGTCCTTTGGGAGTTCTTCAAGCTCTAGCAGATGGAACAAAACTACTTTTCAAAGAGAATCTTATTCCATCTAGGGGAGATATTCGTTTATTCAGTATTGGACCATCCATATCAGTCATATCAATTCTAGTAAGCTATTCAGTAATTCCTTTTGGCTATAACTTTGTTTTAGCTGATCTCAATATCGGTGTTTTTTTATGGATTGCTATTTCGAGTATTGCTCCCATTGGACTTCTTATGTCAGGATATGGCTCAAATAATAAATATTCCTTTTTGGGTGGTCTACGGGCTGCTGCTCAATCGATTAGTTATGAAATACCATTAACTCTATGTGTGTTATCAATATCTCTACGTGTGATTCGTTGAGACAGAAACTTTTCCATGCTCCTTTCTTTTCGTCTTTATCTCTTTTCTTCTCTTTATTTCTTTTCTTCTTTATAGGAAATTGATAGGAAAGGGGTACAAAAAATGGAATAGATATCCTGATTTTTGATTTTCATTATTTTTATTCGGAATTCGGATTGATGAACTAAATCAGATAGTTATATGAGGGAAATAAAACAGCTTCTATTTATTCATTATTCATTGATTTAATATTCTAATATTCTATAATATTCTAATTTTAATTATTAATTTAATGAAATTGAAATTAAAATATTTAGTAATAAAATTAAATAAAATAGATATATATTTGTATTTTGAATATATAATATTTAAGTTTGAATATATAATATTTAAGAATATAATAAAATATTTCAATTTAATATTAATATAAAATTTTTTTAAATTATTAATATTATTTAATATTCTAGAATTAATATACTATGATTTGAATTTCATTTGAATCTGCAGTAAAAATATTGAGTCTCATTTTCTATGTATAAGAATTAAGTGGAAAAAAAATTATAAGCGGAAGAAAGCGTTTACCCCAAAATTGGTTGATTAGTCATCCTGTTTTGAAGCGGGCTGAAAAGACCAACCTTATTGAGTTTTCACTATCGTTTGTATACCATACATGTATTACAACCATAAGGGGAGATTGATAAAAAATGCGTGGATGGTTAGAAACACCAAGATACACAAAGGATTAGTAATGGAGATTATGTAAATTCTCCAAAAGAGCATTTCTGCATAATATAAAAAGAATACAAATTGGGGCTTTAAGTTGGTAGAAAAAATAAGGCAGTACTCCCCACAATTCCGATCCAGAGTATGCTCCTATCCACTGATTAAATAAATAACTATCAGAAACGAAATAATCCTTTAATTTTTTTTAAGTCCCTTTTTGTTTTGCACATAAAAAAAAAAAAAGAAGAATARRAACGAAAAACAAAAGAAAAAAATAAAATAAAAAAAAAAAGAGGGGATCCCCTTGGATTCTTTCTTATATCCATATTCATGGAAATACAATTTATGTCATAATTCATAAACTAGTGTCTAATTTTTTTACGTAATCGAAAACGACAGGTTATTGAGAATTCTAAAGGAGTATTTTATTGAATTGAAGAATTCAATTATTACTCAACAAATTGAAATTATTAAGGGATGAGATCAATTCAGAAGTACCTTTTTGTATTTATTATTATAACAGACAGAATTCAATTGGTCTAATTCAGGACCGTCCAATGGATTTGAATCCTATCTATCCTAGGGATATATCAAGATAAATAACCGGCCCGGTCCCTTAGATTTATTTATGGCCTTCGAGGAGCCGTATGAGGTGAAAATCTCATGTACGGTTCTGTAATAGCGATGGGAACAGTAATGTTATCACCGACTAGGATTATCTAACAGTTTAAGTACAGTTGATATAGTTGACGCGCAATCCAAATATGGTTTTTGGGGATGGAATTTATGGCGTCAACCTATAGGTTTTATCATTTTTCTAATTTCTTCCCTAGCGGAATGTGAAAGATTACCTTTTGATTTACCAGAAGCAGAAGAAGAATTAGTAGCAGGTTATCAAACCGAATATTCGGGTATAAAATTTGGTTTATTTTACGTTGCTTCCTATTTAAACTTATTAGTTTCTTCATTATTTGTAACAGTTCTTTACTTGGGCGGTTGGAATATCTCTATTCCGTACATATTTGTTTCTGAGCTTTTTGAAATAAATAAAACATGTGGAGTTTTTAGAACTACAATTGGTATCTTTATTACATTAGCTAAAACTTATTTGTTCTTGTTCCTTTCTATCACAACAAGATGGACTTTGCCTAGGCTAAGAATGGATCAATTATTAAATCTTGGATGGAAATTTCTTTTACCTATTTCTCTGGGTAATCTATTATTAACAACTTCGTTTCGACTATTTTCACTCTAAAAGATTTATATTCTATATTCATAACTTGTCTCAAACAAGAGAAAGAAACAAAACAAAAATATTCATAGATATTCACGATATGTTCCTTATGGTAACTGGGTTCATGAATTATGGTCAACAAACAGTACGAGCTGCAAGGTACATCGGTCAAGGTTTCATGATTACCTTAGCCCACGCAAATCGTTTACCTGTAACTATTCAATATCCTTATGAAAAATTAATAACATCGGAACGTTTCCGTGGGCGAATCCATTTTGAATTTGATAAGTGCATTGCTTGTGAAGTATGTGTTCGTGTATGTCCTATAGATCTACCCGTTGTTGATTGGAAACTGGAAACTTATATTCGAAAGAAACGATTGCTTAATTACAGTATTGATTTCGGGATCTGTATATTTTGTGGTAACTGCGTTGAGTATTGTCCAACAAATTGTTTATCAATGACTGAAGAATATGAACTTTCGACTTATGATCGTCACGAATTGAATTATAATCAAATTGCTTTGGGCCGTTTACCAATGTCAGTAATTGACGATTATACAATTCGAACAATTCAATTCAAATAAAATTATTTATTTATTTAAAAGATTTATAGAATTTTATTAATATAGTTTATAGTTTCGAAATAGTTTCGAATATTCGTTCGTATAAAGCGTATAAAGAATTAGATTAGTCCTATAACTGTACCTAGATGAATTCACACTCCTTAGGATTTAATTCAATTAGGAATTTAGTATATAAGATTTTTTCCTGGTCGTATCAATAAGGTCATGAAATCTCAATTTATTTATCTTTTATTTTACATCTAATGGATTTACCTGAACCGATACACGATTTTCTTTTAATCTTTCTGGGATCAGGTCTTGTATTAGGAAGTCTAGGAGTAGTATTATTTACCAACCCAATTTTTTCTGCCTTTTCGTTGGGACTGGCTCTTGTTTGTATATCTTTATTCTATATTTTATCAAACTCCCATTTTGTAGCTGCAGCACAGCTACTTATTTACGTAGGAGCTATAAACGTTTTAATCATATTTGCTGTGATGTTCATAAATGGTTCAGAATATTACCAAGATTTTCATCTTTGGACCGTTGGGGATGGAGTTACTTTGGTGGTTTGTACAAGTATTTTTGTTTCACTAATAACTACTATTCCAGATACATCATGGTACGGGATTATTTGGACTACAAGATCAAATCAGATTATCGAGCAAGATTTGATAAATAATAGTCAACAAATTGGAATTCATTTATCAACAGATTTTTTTCTTCCATTTGAACTCATTTCAATAATTCTTTTAGCTGCTTTGATAGGTGCAATTGTCGTGGCTCGACAGTAAGAATAGAACTAGTAATATCAATCTAAATTCCATTTTGTTCTATTTTCTATTTTTTTTTTTTTTTATCTCCATTTACTTTGATTTGAATTTTACATGTGAATGGGAAAGTTAAAGATTGTTTATGTTTAAAAGAATTTTCTTATTCGACTTATTACCAATATCCTCTTTTGGTCTGTACTTGTTATATTCTCTAGTCAATCGAATCCGTTGAAGTGTTGTTCATATTGAAATGAATCGAAATTGATAAGGAGTTGGTCAATGATGCTCGAACATGTACTTGTTTTGAGTGCCTATTTATTTTCTATCGGTATCTATGGATTGATCACAAGCCGAAATATGGTTAGAGCCCTTATGTGTCTTGAACTTATACTGAATGCGGTTAATATAAATCTCGTAGCTTTTTCTGATTTTTTTGATAGTCGCCAATTAAAAGGAAATATTTTTTCCATTTTTGTTATAGCTATTGCAGCCGCTGAAGCAGCTATTGGACTGGCGATTGTTTCGTCAATTTATCGTAACAGAAAATCAACTCGTATCAATC